CGTAAGTACGATTTTCAATACTTTGTTTATATACAACTACAAAATAACAAGGGCTCCAATTTGATTAGATTAATATCAGTGGATTTTTTTATCAGTCATTCATTGAATGATAAATAACTACAAGTGACGGAGATACTCGATTTAAATAACGAAAAATCAAAAATTTAAAAGTTGTATCAAGAATGACTGGAAAGGTGGAAACCAGACCAGATAGAATTTGATCGTTATGAACAAACCCAAAATCTTTGTAGACAGAGCCAATCATTAATTCCCAACCGTGGGGTGAATGAAATCCGATACATAAGTCAGTTAATAATAGAATAGAAAAAGCTTTGACTGTATCGCTTAAGTTATATAGGAATTTCTGGGACCACGAGTTAAGAATACCAAGTTCTTCATTACCAATGATAGAATACCCGCTTAGAATAACAAAACATATTATATTTGTCGAGAAGTGCAAAATCATCTGGATACGATCCTCATTGTGTATCTTAATTAGTTGGATCGTTTCTTGTTGGATTCCTATACGAAGCTTGTGTAGACGTATCTCTGAATATTCTTCGATCAGTTCGTCGAAGACGAACAGTTCCTCCAATTCTATGAATTTTTCTAGAATATTCTTTTCTTGAATCTCATTCAAACAAATTTCAGATTGACCAGTATGCCACCAACTCGTAACCCAATATTCCAGACTTTTTTTAAATGAGAGAGAAAGGCACCAGGGCAAAAATACTATAGATACAAGATATACCAGAGGTGGGAATACTTTCCTGTTTGCCATTTTTTCCTCTGTGAATTGTTAATCAACCAACTCCATTCGTCCGCTTTATGCGATTAAAAGTTTCTTTCACGTATGAGTTCTATATTCTATACAAGGTATGGAACCTATGAATCTAGTTTATTTGTTTTAGGATTTTTTGGTTAGTCTTTGAATCTAGAAAGAGTAGAGAAATTGACTAAGAATCCACTTCGAATGAAGAAATACTAAAAAAATATCGGGAAACAATATCTGAATTATAATTAGGTTAAATTTGAAACAACAGTTTCCTCTCGATAAATGACCCCCTTAATTCTTAATTAATGAATATTAGTAAGATTTTGAGATGAAAGAACCCCTTTTTATATCAAAATATCTACTATTTCAAAAAAAAATTCACGGATTAGTCATTGTCATTTTTGTGTTGGTCATTAAGTAACAAAAAAGGAAAAGGAAACCTCGATAAAAAAAAGGGGGGGGGTTTCGTTTTTAGTTATGTTCTAGAAAAGGGGTGATTCTTGCGTTTTTATCTCCTGATAAAGTGGGAATCTACCAGTTCTCAAAATACTTCAATTGGTACACGCAAGAAATAGGCCAATTCAGTAGCTTTTTGTTCAATTTCTCTTGGAGTCAAATTATCATCAATACGCGTTAAGGGAATGGCCCCCCGCCCTCGGATGTCTATATAAAGAACACGACGAACATAAATACTCTCTTTAACTTCTATTCTAATGGACTGAATATCTTTTATAAAGAATCGGCGTAATATGCGACGATTTTTTCCAGGGAATCCCCAACGAAAAATACACATTACGCCTTCCTTTCTATCGAATCGATCATAACCACTACCTACATTCCAGAAAATTGTGCACCACAAATAGGAACTAATAAAGAGACCTGCGAGTCCGTAGAAAGACATCACGATCCCTTGCGAAAAAAAAATGATTGGATGAGAAGGAAAAAAGGATATCAAATTTCGTCCAAGGTAACTGGACGTTCCAACCAATAAGAATCCCAATGAACCTAAAAAAAGGATAACGGCCCAGCAGAAATTACTTATTTTTCTAGACCCCGCGATAAGTTCTATCCATATATGTTCTGATCGCCAACTCATACTCGATCCGATTGTATTTTATTGGAATTGAGAGACTACCTCAAATTAATTTGACTTTACTTTTTTTGTTTACGAAATAACTCCCATCAACTAGCACTAGTTTGATGTGAACCTTTACTTTAGAAATAAGCCATCAAATTGGTTAGAGCTAAAAAACTAGCATACCTCATAGAATCCCACTCTACATCTAAATACACGAATCTTCCGTTGCCAATTTGATCCATCCAGCGGATCCTGCACGGGTAGAATTCATTGGCTATATATCTTGTGTCAGCGGGCCTGGGGGCCCTGTGCTTTTTTATGCTTATGTTTGCTCAGCGAAAATCACATACACGTATTATATTATACCATATTTCACCAAATCGATATCTTTTTTATGATACAAATCTAAGTTTTGAAACAATTGGAGGGTATAGATATAGGGTCACCTCGGATCTAAAGAATCTTGTTTTTTTGAACATGAAGAGATAAAGAAGCCATTGCAATTGCCGGAAATACTAGGCCTACTAAAGGCACAAAAATAGAGGGAAAGCTGAAAGTTGTCATACAAATGGGTACCTCGATTTATTGTTTGTACCTGTTAGGTTATTTATAAATTCAATATCAATATATCTTATTCAATATATCTTATAATAATTCTAATTTTAGAAATTAGAAAAGAATGAAAATAATTAATTCAAATGAAGCTCATTATTATGACTGTAATAACCCATTCAATGCTCAATTTCAATTATTACGATAACTATAAATCGCAGTATCTATATCCCTATATCGAAATATTTAAGTGAGTATCTAGAATAAGGGCAAGAAAAGTAGAACTAAGAAATGTAGAACTAAGTATTTGTCTTTTCGTCTTGTCTTCGAATTTGAATTTACTAAAAAAGGAAAGAATTTCTTACAGATTATCGAACAATTCGTTAGAATACGAACCAACAGGTATTTTAAGCTAAAACAGGATTTTCGGGAAATGGAGAAAAATCAAAAATTTTCTGTTTTTTTTTTTTTAGAGATTTTAATCAGAAATAGAGATAAGGGGGAGTTATCCGCAACTTTTGCTTCTTTATATTATACAATTATACAATTCGATCTTATGTGACGAAGGACAATTCTATTTTTTATTTGATTCTGACAAACTAACTACCCATTTGCTACAAATAATTGAGCTTAGTGTTCTATTTTATTTCGTCTCTATTCCATTCCATTTTGATTCAAAGGAAAGAAAGTGTGGAACTTAAATAACTCACTTAAAACGTTTTTTAAAAGATTACGCGGTACGATTAGGTCAAATAAGCCCTTATCAAATAAATATTCAGCCGATTGCGAACCCTCGGGTACTGTTTTATTCAATGTTTGTTCAATTACCCTTTTACCCGCAAATGCAATGTAGGCGTCGGGTTCAGCAATAATGATATCACCCAACATACCAAAACTAGCTGTCACTCCACCAGTAGTAGGAGATGTAAGGATTGATACATAAAACAACTTTTTATTTGATTGATAATCATATAAAGCAGACGATATTTTAGCCATTTGCATCAAGCTCAAACTTCCCTCTTGCATGCGCGCCCCCCCGGAGGCACACACTATAACAAGAGGGAGAAATTTATTGGTAGCATGCTCAATCAAACGGGTGATTTTTTCCCCAACTACGGATCCCATACTACCCCCCATAAACTGAAACTCCATAACCCCGACTGCTACGGGAATGCCGTTTAGGCAGCCTATGCCTGTTTGAACAGCCTCAGTTAATCCCGTCTTTCTTTGATAAGAATCAATACGATCATTATAAGGTTCCTCCTCCGAATGAAATTCAATGGGATCCAGAGAGACCATGTCTTCATCCATAGGATCCCAGGTACCGGGATCGATCGAAAGTTCGATTCTATCCGAACTACTCATTTTCAAATGATATCCACATTGTTCACAAATATTCATTTTTGATTTCAAAAATTTCTTATAATTCAATCCATAACAATTTTCGCATTGAACCCACAAATGCCTATATTTTTGAGTTACATCAGGATCATTAGAACTTTCTATTTGAGTTACATCGAGATCGTTAGAACTTTTTCCTATAGTTAAATCACTACCCTTCGTGCAGATTTGTATACTTAAAACGTCTTTTTCATTTTCACTCTTATTTCTACTTTCACCACAAACGGCCTTATAAATGTAACTCTCACTTCCATTATCACTCTCACTTACTGTCGAAGCATGGATACAGATTTGAGACTGAAGATAACTGTCAATGCAATTAGAAATATGATTATTCCAACTATATTGAGTACCATACATGTAACTAGAATTCCGATAACTATAAAAAGAACTAGAAAGTTCACTCAGAAAAGAATGATTGTTATCAATCTCAAAAATTTGATTTTCAATATCAAAATATATGGAATAACTGTCTCCATTACTATCCTTAACTAAAAAGGTGTCATCAGGGGTGAAATTCCGAATATCCTTTTCGCCCCAAAAAAAATCAATATTACTATAACGAGAATCACCAAAACCCTCCCAACTCTGAATATTTTTTGGTGTATCTTTTATATGCGAATCTTCACTTTTACTGGTATTTTCACTAGGACCAGGATTGCTCATTGATTTAGTTAGCCCACACCTGCGTCCTAACTCTTTCTTACACAGCATCGAATTAAACCACCATTTTTCCATAGAGTTTTCTTGCCCCTTATTTGTTTACATGAAACTAGAATAGATGAATAGTCATTCGATTTAAAATGATTTATTTGATTGGAATATCTTATTTACTATGCGAATAAGGATAGAAATACATGGTATTTCTTATTAGCTAATAACAAAAGGTTAAGAATTTTAAGTATTGAAAACAGAATTCTCTTTTGTTTTAGTCGAACCCCTTCTCATTATAAATAAAATGAAAAAGAGCGCTTTCCCAAAAGAACTATAAATATTTGTTTCTCCTATAACCTAAAAGAAATCATTTTTTTTCGTAAAATCTCGTCTTCGAACTAACTCAAAATAAGAAATAATTGACGGTTATATTCCACCAATACGTAAAGAAAAGGACAATATACAGGATGGGTAGAAAGCGTTATAATACTTATCGTAATTCAGTGAAATTGCAGGATATAAAAGCATATATCATCAATC